CCTTTTGCGGGGCGTGGTTCCTTTCAAGATTCATCGATTAGAATCCTATTTTTAGTACATAACTTTTGCTTTTTTTTAGCTAACTATTGCTCTTATCCAAATTCTCTTGTTTTCATCTCAATCTTACCGAGAATTCTCTCTAAAGAAAAGGGATTCTAAATAGAATTCTCATTTTTTTTTTTCGAATTTTGAATTCTATTTATTAGTTATTATAAAATGATTAGTTATTATAAAGTTATTATAAATTGGTCGAAATTGAAATCGATTTTTATTATCCTTTCTATTTGATTATCTTTATAGAATAGATTGAATTTCCCTTTTTTATGAATATGTCCTTTTGTCTCTTTTTTATTAGTGGTTTAGAATAGAACAAGTAGTCACAAGTAGTCAGATGTAAGAGAATGTAGAGGAATTTTCTTTAGAATAGAAGGGTCTTGGTATATTACTTTTATTAGTATTAGAATCCAATCCCAATGGAGGATTTTCTATCGAAAGAGAAGACTAGGTCTAAGTAAGGTATACTAAGCCTATTTTACGTTGTTGACAATGTTTACAATGAAACTTAGCATTAGCAAAGATATTAGTTTTTTCAAACTTTATCTTTTGCACAAAATTGGGGTTGGGTTAGGTTGGAGTTTTTAACCAGACTCGTGTTATGATACAAAATTCACTAGAATTGGATATACCAAAGAAGGGTAGTATAATTAACTCGTTGATTTCGGACAGGAAAAGAGGAAAATTCCATATGAATTTGACTACGAAGAGTAATGAGGAAAAGTTGGTTTTTTTATCCACAACTAGAAAAAGATCAATTGGGTCCATTGAAATGAAATGTGTTTTTGCTTTCCCAATGAATGGGCTTATAGGAATGATTGTCTTTTGATGAAGCAATCAGTCAGTTAAAACAATAACGAGGAAAATCAAATAAAAAAAGAGACCATTTTTTGTATTCGAATATTTATTCGTTTTTTTTTTTTGAATTGTTTGAATTGTATAGGGCTCTAGGGCTATACGGACTCGAACCGTAGACCTTCTCGGTAAAACAGATCAAACTTATTATTATCAAAATGATATGAACTGTTTCAAAGACCCAACATGCATTTTTTGTGCATTGGGCTCTTTCATTAACTGATAGAAATATCAGCTAGTCCGCCATTTTTATTTTTGACAGAAAAATAAGAAGATGGCTCCATGTGCTCTGAGTCATTATGTTGATTCAGATTCAGGAACACTACCAAAGTTTTTCAAGGGGGGTTATCTTGACGTAGGTTTGCCTCTGGCCTAGATTCACTTAAGTGAAATGAAGTCTCTATCGCTCTACTTAAAAATCAAATATGAAAACTTCATACACCTTAAAGTTCATAGGACGAAAAGAGGTTTTTTTGAGGCCCTGATACTCAGCCTAGCATTGAATAGACTAGGTATTCACCTTATCAATATATCAAATCAACGGTGGGGTCTGTTTGGCACCTAACTGGGCACCTAAATCGGACCGAACCCTTGTCAGGCTATTGTTCTCTTCTTCCCTCAAAGTTATCGAGTAAGACATCGATTTATCAATAAGATCAATTTTTTTGATTGCATGATGCACTCCCCTGAAAAACATCGGCGCGCGTGTAAACGAGGTGCTCTACCAACTGAGCTACAGCCCTTAGTGCTTGTAATACATATTTTATTATGTAGATAATTTCTTGTCAAGATGACTATTCCATGATCCAAGATCATATTGATCGGTATTGCTTCTAAGTAATATGATATTTATAATCCATCGACGGGAGGAGTCCCTTTTGGTTTTCTTTGTGAAGATAAATGACCTACTTAACTCAGCGGTTAGAGTATTGCTTTCATACGGCGGGAGTCATTGGTTCAAATCCAATAGTAGGTAGAACTTATTAGATACCGCGGTCAATGGTATCTAATAAGTTTTTATACCCATTTGATTTTAGTAATATTTTTTTGTATCTTTTCTATTCTATTTCTTTTTCGTTGCATAAAAATGTGATCATAAAAATATGATTTCGCTTGATTGTATTTAATCGACAGAATCAAGTCAAACAAAATAACCAAATATAGGGTGTATAAATTGATGATTATTCGGACACACCGACTGGTTATGAAATGGCGTTGATAGCCTCTACTCGTGTCCTAGCCCGTCGTAGAGCTAGATTTGCCTCAATTGTTTGTCTCTTTCCTTCAGCTTTTCTCAAAGCATCTTCCGCTATTTCAAGAGTTTGCTGAGCTTCTTGTGGATCGATGTCACTACTTTTCTCTGCATCATTTACTAAAACAGTGATTTCATTATTACCTATTCTAGCAAAACCGCCCATCAGAGCCATCGTTAGCCATTGGTCGTTAAGGCGTATTCTCAAAATACCTATATCTACTGCTGTGGCAATAGGAGCGTGATTTGGTAATACGCCAATTTGTCCACTATTAGTAGATAAAATGATTTCTTTCACTTCTGAATCCCAAACAATTCGATTAGGGGTCAGTACACAAA